TATTATTTATATATTTTATATATTTATATTTATTAAAACATTAGAAAAAAACTATTTTTTATAAAAATCTTCTAATATCTATTCAAATGAATTGAAATTTAATTTTTAATCCTTTGATTCGCGAGGAGCTGGATGAGAAAAAACTCTCACGTCCAGTTCTGTAGTAGAGATGGAATTTCGAAACAACCATCAACTATAACCCCAAAAGAACTAGATTCCGTAGCCAACATAGAGGAAGAATGAAGGGAACATCTTATAATCCTATTTGTTTCGGTAAATATGCTCTTCAAGCACTTGAACCTGCTTGGATCACATCTAGACAAATCGAAGCAGGTCGGCGCGCAATGACACGAAATGCACGCCGTGGTGGAAAAATATGGGTCCGTATATTTCCAGATAAACCAGTTACAGTAAAAGCGGCTGAAACACGTATGGGTTCGGGGAAAGGATCCCCAAAATATTGGGTAGCTGTTGTTAAACCAGGACGAATACTATATGAAATGGGTGGAGTAAGCAAAAATATAGCTAGACGGGCTGTTTTAATAGCAGCATCCAAAATGCCTATCCGAACTCGATTTATTATTTCGGGATAAAAATGTAGAACCGACAGAAATGAATCTTGAAATGAAACAAAACCGCAGGTTTCTTTTTTTAGACAAAGAATATTTCTTTTATTTTCTTCATCCTTTCTATTGAAAGAATAGACTTAAAAATTGATATGATTCAACCTCAGACCCGTTTAAAAGTAGCGGATAACAGCGGCGCTCGAGAATTGATGTGTATTCGAATCATAGGGGCTAGTAATCGTCGATATGCTCATATTGGTGACGTTATTGTTGCTGTAATCAAAAAAGCAGTACCAAGGATGCCTCTAGCAAAATCAGAAGTAGTCAGAGCTGTAATTGTTCGTACCTGTAAAGAACTTAAACGTGACGACGGTACGATAATACGATATGATCACAACGCCGCAGTTGTGATTGATCAAAAAGGAAATCCAAGAGGAACTCGCATTTTTGGTGCAATCCCCCGGGAATTGAGACAATTCAATTTTACTAAAATAGTTTCATTATCTCGTAAGGTATTATAAAATAAAATGAGATCATGCTATCTTTGAGGTATTTGAAAGAAATAGATTAAGAACTAGATTAATTCGTAAATTATGTCTCACGCATATATCTTGAAAAATACATGTTCATAAACCAATAAAAAAGGAAAACATGCCAATTATGTCTAATTTTGAAGTACCAATAATTTTAGTTTATCATGGGTAGAGACACTATTGCTGAGGTAATAACCTCTATACGAAATACGGATATGAATAGAAAAGGAGTTGTTCGCATAGCATCTACTAATATGTCCGAAAATATTGTAAAAATACTTTTTCGAGAAGGTTTTATCGAAAACGTCAGAAAACATCAAGAAAAAAACAAATCTTTTTTAGTTTTAACTCTACGACATAAAAGGAATAGGGGGAGGGACAATAAAAAGTATTTAAATTTAAAACGGATCAGTCGACCGGGTCTACGAATCTATTCTAACTCTCAACGAATTCCTAGGATTTTGGGTGGGATAGGGATTGTAATTCTTTCTACCTCTAGAGGTATAATGACCGACCGGGAGGCTCGACTACAAGGAATCGGAGGAGAAATTTTATGTTATATATGGTAATCCTTTTAATATTCAAATGGGATCCGAAACCTCTTCCTATTTGTAAAAAAAAAAAGCAAGGGGCTGAGTTATCTAATCTCTTTTCTCCTACATTAATTAATACTTCAAGGAGGCTTCACCCAAAATGAAAGAGGAAAAATTTATCCGCGAAGGTTTAGTTACTGAAACCTTCCCCAACGCCATGTTCCGAGTTCAGTTAGATAATGGCGATCTAGTTCTGGGTTATATTTCCGGAAAGATGCGACGTCGTTCTATACAGATACTGCGAGGAGATAGAGTCAAAATTGAAATGACTCGTTATGATTCAACCAAAGGACGTATAATTGCTCGACTCCCAAACAAGGATTCGAAAGATAAGATTAGGTAGTTTTTAGTCAATACGATTCGAGATGCAAAATTTCAAGAAACTTATTTTCTACCAATGAAATAGATTCAGAATTAAGATAAGGAATAAAAACTATGAAAGTAAGAGCTTCCGTCCGTAAAATTTGTCAAAAATGTCGACTAGTCCGCAGGCGGGGGCACATTAGAGTAATTTGTTCCAACCCGAGACATAAACAAAGACAAGGATAATCAGACTCATTAAATTAAAAGGCTCAATGTACAAATAAAGAATCTCTTTTGACATGAAATGGATATATCCATATATTTCTGACTCCTATTTATGAGATGATACAATATGGGAAAAGTGAAAACCAATTTACATAGGAGTTTACGTAAGAATAAACGTATTGCTGCGCGTAAGAGTGTACGTAAAATACCAAAAGGGGTTATTCATGTTCAAGCAAGTTTTAATAATACCATTGTCACGGTTACAGATCTACGGGGTCAG